ATGCAACGATGACTCTTTTCTACAAATCATAAAGACATTGGTACCTTATATTTTGTTTTTGGAGCTTGAGCAGGTATAGTAGGTACTTCACTAAGATTAATCATTCGAGCAGAACTTAGACAACCTGGAAGATTAATTGGTAATGACCAGATTTATAACGTAGTAGTAACTGCTCATGCTTTTGTTATAATCTTTTTCATAGTTATACCTATTATAATTGGAGGATTTGGAAATTGACTTGTTCCTCTTATACTAGGAGCTCCTGATATAGCATTTCCACGAATAAATAATATAAGATTTTGATTACTCCCTCCTTCTCTATCCCTCCTACTAACAAGGAGAATAGTTGAGAGAGGTGTAGGTACAGGTTGAACAGTTTATCCACCCCTAGCTGCCGCTATCGCCCACGCAGGCGCTTCAGTAGACTTAGGAATTTTTTCTCTTCACTTAGCAGGTGTGTCATCAATTCTAGGGGCCGTAAATTTTATAACAACAGTTATTAACATACGGTCCTATGGTATAACTATAGACCAAATGCCACTCTTCGTATGAGCTGTATTTATTACTGCCATCCTTCTTCTCCTATCCCTACCAGTTTTAGCCGGAGCTATTACTATACTTTTAACAGACCGAAACTTAAACACCTCCTTCTTTGACCCTGCCGGCGGTGGAGATCCAGTCCTATACCAACATTTATTCTGATTTTTTGGTCATCCAGAAGTTTACATTTTAATTTTACCAGCATTTGGTATGATTTCACATATTGTAAGACAAGAATCTGGTAAAAAAGAATCTTTCGGTACTTTAGGTATAATCTACGCTATATTAGCTATTGGAATCCTCGGATTTGTAGTTTGAGCTCATCATATATTTACAGTAGGCATAGACGTTGATACTCGAGCATACTTTACATCAGCCACTATAATTATTGCCATTCCAACTGGAATTAAAATTTTCAGATGATTAAGAACTTTACATGGCACCCAAATAAACTATTCTCCTTCATTATTATGAGCTTTAGGTTTTATCTTCCTATTTACCGTAGGAGGCCTTACAGGAGTGGTTCTAGCTAACTCCTCAATTGATGTAATTCTTCATGATACATACTACGTTGTAGCTCACTTCCATTATGTTCTCTCTATAGGTGCTGTATTTGGAATTTTCGGTGGTATTGCTCATTGATTTTCATTAATAACAGGCCTGTCTCTAAACCCTAAGTGACTAAAAATACATTTTCTGCTAACATTTATCGGTGTAAATTTAACATTCTTCCCTCAACATTTCCTAGGACTTAATGGTATACCACGACGATACTCCGACTACCCTGACGCCTATGCAACTTGAAATATTGTCTCTTCCTTAGGGTCTATAATCTCTTTCGTTGCTGCATTAGGATTTCTCTTAATTATTTGAGAAGCTTTAGTATCTAACCGGCCTGTTATCTTTACGCCATTTTTACCTTCATCTATTGAATGAAAACACTCTTACCCACCTGCAGATCACTCTTATATAGAAATTCCCTTAATTACTAACTTCTAAAATGGCAGACAGATGTATAGGATTTAAGCTCCTACTAGGAAGATCTATTCTTCTTTTAGAATACCTTATGGCAACATGAGCATACCTAGGACTTCAAGATAGTGCTTCCCCTCTTATAGAACAATTAATCTTTTTTCATGATCACATTATATTAGTTTTGGTACTAATTGTCACTTTCGTAGGTTATATAATATCAACCCTATTCTTTAACTCCTTCATTAATCGTTATATATTAGAAAACCAACCTATCGAAGTTATTTGAACATCCATTCCAGCCCTTATTTTAATTTTCATTGCGCTTCCCTCTCTACGTCTACTTTACCTTCTAGACGAAGTAAATAACCCATCTATAACCTTAAAAACAATCGGTCACCAATGATATTGAAGTTATGAATATTCTGACTTCTTACAAATAGAATTTGATTCTTATATAATCCCCTCTAATGAACTAGAAGACTCCGGATTCCGTCTTTTAGATGTAGATAATCGAACAATCCTTCCTATAAATACACAAATCCGAGTTCTCATTAGAGCAGCCGACGTTATTCACTCCTGAACTGTACCTTCACTAGGCATTAAAGCTGACGCCATCCCTGGACGCTTAAACCAAACCAGCTTCTTAATTAACCGGCCAGGACTATTTTACGGCCAATGCTCAGAAATCTGTGGTGCCAATCATAGTTTTATACCTATTGTAATCGAAAGTATTTCTACTAACTCATTTTTAAATTGAATCTCTCTATCAATTGAAGACTCACCCGATGACTGAAAGTAAGTGTAGATCTTTTAAATCTACTATAGTAATTTTACGCCTACTTCTGGTGAAGAAATTAGTTAAACTTTATAACATTTGCTTGTCATGCATAAATTATCTTTAAGATACTTCTTAATGCCACAAATAGCCCCACTCTACTGACTTTACTTATTTTCTTTTTTTCTCTTGTCACTTTCTTTATTTTTTATATTAAATTATTTTATTAAACCTTTCGATAAAATGCCATCATTATCCTATGATAACAAAATTTATTTTAAACCTTGAAAATTATAACAAATTTATTTTCAATTTTTGAACCCTCTTCAAGAATCTTTAATTTTTCAACCAATTGAATCTCAACAATCTTAGGTCTTATATTTCTGCCTTATTTATATTGGGCCTCACCTTCACGCTGATCCTTATTGTGAAGAAAAGTAATTCAAACTCTCCATAAAGAATTTAAAGCTTTACTTCAACCATCTCATATTGGATCTACAATATTATTCGTAGCTCTATTTAGCCTTATTGTATTTAACAATTTTTTAGGTTTACTTCCTTATGTTTTTACTAGTTCTAGTCATATAGTAATAACTTTGTCTCTTTCTCTACCTCTCTGGTTAACCTTAATACTGTTCGGTTGAATCCAACATACTAAACATATATTTGCCCACTTAGTACCTCAAGGAACACCTTTTGCTCTTATACCTTTTATAGTATTAATTGAAACAATTAGGAATGTAATTCGACCAGGAACTTTAGCTATTCGTTTAGCTGCCAATATAATTGCCGGTCACTTACTTTTAACTCTCCTAGGAGGAACCGGACCTTCTCTTTCCTTATCTATTCTATTTATCCTTGTTTTTGCTCAAATTCTACTTTTAATTTTAGAATCTGCTGTCGCAATTATTCAATCATATGTATTTGCAGTACTCAGAACTCTTTACACAAGAGAAATTAACTAATGACATCATCTCATGGATTCCATCCTTACCACTTAGTAGATATAAGACCTTGACCTCTAACCGGTTCAATTAGAGCTATAATATTAACCACCGGTTTAGTAAAATGATTTCATCAATATAATATAAATCTTCTTATCTTAAGATTTATTGCAACTATTTTAACTATAATTCAATGATGACGAGATGTTACTCGTGAAGGTACATACCAAGGACTTCATACTTCAATAGTTATAAAAGGCCTACGGTGAGGAATAATTTTATTTATTCTCTCAGAAGTATTATTCTTTTTTTCTTTCTTTTGAGCATTTTTTCACAGAAGACTCTCTCCAACAGTGGAAATCGGTATATATTGACCTCCCTTAGGTATCCAACCTTTTAATCCATTTCAAATTCCCTTGTTAAACACCACTATTCTACTCTCATCAGGAGCTACAGTAACATGGGCCCATCATGCAATTATAGAAGCTAACCATACTCAAGCAATTCAAAGTTTAGGACTAACTATTATCTTAGGGATTTATTTTACTATACTTCAAGCATTCGAATATATTGAAGCTCCATTTACTATTGCAGATTCAGTATTTGGATCGACATTTTTTGTAGCAACTGGGTTTCACGGCCTACATGTTATTATTGGAACAACATTTTTATCAGTTTGTTTTTTCCGCTTATATAAATGTCATTTCTCATCTAATCATCATTTAGGATTTGAAGCCGCCGCTTGATATTGACATTTCGTTGATGTTGTTTGATTATTTTTATATATTTTCATCTACTGATGGGGTGGATAATTTTTTTAGTATAATAAGTATATCTGACTTCCAATCAGAAGGTCTAGATTCTAGAAAAAATAATTTTTACAATACTACTTATTTCAATTATTACTTTAATTATTACCTTTGCAGTTATAATCTTATCAACCCTTCTAGCCAAAAAAACAATTATAGATCGAGAAAAAAACTCACCTTATGAATGTGGATTTGATCCTAAAGGATCAGCACGTCTACCTTTTTCGCTACGATTTTTTTTAATTGCTGTTATTTTCTTAATTTTTGATGTTGAAATCACCCTTCTTTTACCAATTGCTTCAACCTTAAATCTAACAAATATTTTTTCTTGGCTATTAACTAGAATTGTATTTCTTATTATTCTTCTATTTGGACTATATTACGAGTGATCTCAAGGGGCATTAGACTGATCTTAATAAGACCATAGTCAATACATATGACGTATGAGTTGCATTCATAAAGAGTTTTCTAAACTGGTTTTACTAATTAATTAGAAAGCGAATCATTGCATTTAGTTTCGACCTAAACCTTAGGCCTTACAGCCTTCTAATTTTTTGATAGAAGCCAAAACAGAGGCGCATCACTGTTAATGATGAAATTGAATACTTATTCCTATCAAGAAAGGAATATTATGTCAAGGTTAAAAGCTTCTAACTTTTCTTCCAAGCGGTTAAATTCCGTTTATATTCCTAGTTTTTATAGTGTAATAATAAACACGTTGCATTTTCGTTGCAAAACTGAAATTTAAATTTCTAAAAACTTATATTTTTACCTAAAGTAATTTTTCTTTACATCCTAAGCGCCACAAGCTAACATTTTAACTTAAACTATTTAGGTTTCATTTACAGACGAAATCCGTCTCTTTTGCAGCTTCAATGCAATATTCTTCATAAATTATATAAATTACATAAAAGTAAATAGTATAATTACTACTCCAACAACAAATATTTTTATAAATACTTTAATTCTATTTATTTGTAATGTATTTAAAATTGTAAACAGTTTCGTAAAAAGATAATATAAACCTTGGCCTCCTAAATACTCGTACCAACCTTTATCTATTAATTTCTCCCTAATAACCCCGTTTACTAAATTAATTTCACTAATCTTTTTTGTCCTCAAAAATGGTATAAATCATATTGAACCAAATATTACTACAAACCTATAATTTATTAAAGACTTTAAATTATATGTAACATTTATTAAATTAAACATGTACCCTAATAAAACCCCTACTAACCTAATTATTAAAACTAAATTTTTTATAAATATCCTCATACAAATCATATAAGGCTCAGGAAATAACAATCATGATAAAATAGCACCTATAATAATGGCTCTAAATCCTAATAAAGTTATAGAACTAGTTATAATATTATCTTCATCCCTTACATTTCCCATACATCTTAAATTGTATTCTCCTCTTAACCTATAATAAATCAAACGTATGGTGTATCTTACTGTTAATCCTGTAGCTAAAATGTATAAAATTAAAGAAATATAATTAATTCACCTTATAAATGCCACTTCTAAAACCATATCCTTAGAATAAAATCCAGCTAAAAAAGGAAACCCACAAAGTGCCAAATTTGCTACTGTTATGTAAGCCACTCTTAAAGGTATAAACTTAATTAAACATCCTATATAACGAATATCTTGATAACCCCCAACCCTGTGAATTACAACCCCAGCACACATGAATAATAAAGCTTTAAATAATGCATGCCTTAGTAAATGGAAAAAAGAAAGATCAACATAACCTAAAGCCAAAATTCTAAGTATTACCCCTAATTGACTTAAAGTAGATAAAGCAATAATCTTCTTTAAATCATATTCAAAATTAGCACCTAACCCAGCTATAAATATTGTCAAACAAGAAATAATTAATAACAATCTCTGAATTTTAGAATTTTCTAAAGCAGAACTAAACCGAATTATTAAATAAACTCCTGCAGTTACAAGAGTAGACGAGTGAACTAAAGCAGAAACAGGTGTAGGAGCAGCTATAGCCGCTGGCAACCACGCAGAAAAGGGAATTTGAGCTCTTTTAGTCATAGCAGCTAATATAACCAAAAATTTTAATAAAATTCAATTCCCATCTGAAATATAATATCTGTATAAAACAAAATTTCAACTTCCTAAATTTATTATCAAACCAATTCTTAATAAAATAGCTACATCCCCAACCCGGTTAGATAGCACTGTCAACATCCCCGCATTAGCGGATTTCTCATTCTGATAAAAAATTACAAGAGCATAAGATACTAAACCTAACCCATCTCACCCTAACAAAATCCTAATTAAATTAGGCCTTAAAACCATCATTGCTATAGAAAAAACAAATGCTAAAACAAGATATATAAATCGATTAAAATTTTTATCTTCCTTTATATATCTTCCACTATAGTATATTACTCTTCTAGAAATTAATAACACAAACGATAAAAACAGTATAGAAATTCAATCAAAAATTAACACAAAAACAACTGTTAAAGAATTTAACCTTATTAACTCCCACTCAATCATATTTACTACTCCCGTAAATATACTTATTAAAAAAATAGTCCAACAAATAACTGAACTTAACCCTAAAAATAATATTCTAGTAACATGTATATAAATTTTCCAAACCATTATCTATTTTTATTCTTTTACCCCTTAATTTCCAAAAATTAATATAATAGATATTTAAATTCCTCTAATTAAATTTAAATTTAAAATTAAACAATTTAAGGGGAATCAATGTAAAAACAATACTAAATATTCACGAACTTTACCAGATCTACAAGAATATAAAGCATTAAAAAAAATTCCATGCTGCCTCAAACTATATATGTATAAAGTATAAGCCGCCCTAAAAAAAGAGAGAAACATTAATCCAATCATCCTGAGTTTCCTTCACCTTATTAATCTAATAATCAGTCTAATTTCTCCAAATAAATTTAAAGAAGGAGGAGCAGCTATATTACCAATACTTAATAAAAATCACCACAACCCTATTCTTGGTATAAATCTCAATAAACCTTTTCTAATCAAAAGTCTCCGTCTTCCAATACGTTCATAAACCATATTAGCCAAACAAAAAAGACCAGAAGAACACAACCCATGGCCTACTATTACTACTACAGCCCCTATTAAACCCCACCAACTAAAAATTATTAAACCACATAATACTAACCTTATATGAACAACTGACGAATAAGCAATTAAAGACTTTATATCAACTTGCCGCAAACACAATAATCTAACAATTACACCACCTATTAATCTAATCCTTACCCACAATCAAGAAAATGCCAAACCAATTTTTTGAAATAAAATTAAAATACGAATCAACCCATAACCACCAAGTTTTAATAAAACTCCAGCTAAAATTATAGATCCAGCTACGGGTGCTTCCACATGAGCTTTAGGAAGTCATAAATGAAATATATATATAGGTAATTTCACTAAAAAAGCTATAATTCTACAAAAGTACCAAATAATACTTACATACCTAACATTAAAAACAGGTTTTCTTAATATGATAGTTAACCTACCCTCAATATGATACAAAAATAATAATGATCCAAGCAAAGGTAATGACAATGCTAAGGTATAAAAAAGTATATAAATCCCAGCCTGAATACGTTCAGGTTGATAACCTCAACCTAAAATAAGAATTAATGTAGGAATTAATGACATCTCAAAACTAATATAAAATAGTAAATAATTTAAAGAAGAAAATGTAATAACAAGACTTAATAACAACAATAAATTTACAATAATAAATATCGAAGGAAAATTTTTAGTGTTTTTAACCCGTTCCCTAGCAATAATAATTAGAAATATAATTCAAATTCTCAAATAAACCATTACATAACTCACATAATCTATTCCTAAGCCGAAACCTAAGCTATACACACTTATATTATGAAAACAATTTATACCAACTAAAAAACTTATTAAACCTAAACCAAACTGAACCGCCTTCCAGTTTCTACTAAATTTTATCAATAAAACTATAGGCAATAACAACTTTAACATTCTAAAATATTAAACCTCTTAAAATAATCATTACCATGACTTCGTACAATTAACACTAACAAAGCCAAACCAAGAGCTCCCTCACACACAGTTAAAGTCAGAAAAAACAAGCCAAAATAAACCTCCCTCCCTACATTTGACATCTGCAATCTTAATAACCAAAAAATCCCCAATATTATAAATTCCAATCTTAGTAAAGAATTCAATAAGTGCTTATGATAAGAAATAAATCTTCACAACCCACAAAAAATTATCAACAAAGATCTACTAACTCTTAATAATCTAAAATTTGTCATTAGTAATTAACATTTTTAAGTTTTAATAGTTTAACTTAAAACTTTGGTCTTGTAAACCAATAATGAAATATATTTTCTTAAAACTTCAGAGAAAAAGAAACAACTTTATCTTCAATTCCCAAAACTAATATTTTTTTAAACTATTCTCTGATATTTTAATATTAACTATCCCTTGTCTAGTGACCCTTTCAATTTTATTCACTCAACTTAATCATCCCCTAGCAATAGGCTTAATACTTCTAGTTCAAACAGTATTAATTTCTATTACAGTAGGAATTTCGACTTATTCTTTTTGGTTTTCTTATATTTTATTCTTAGTATTTTTAGGAGGTATATTAGTACTGTTTATTTATGTTGCTTCCCTTGCCTCTAATGAAACATTTCTTTTTAAATCTTCTTTATTACTATTCTTTTCAACTATAATCTTATCTTCTTTTTTATGCTTGTTTATTGACCCCTTTTTAATTTCTTATTCTTCGTCGCTTCCCTTTCTATCTTTAAAGTCAGTAACTTCAACCCCTTTTATTATTAGATGAATCTATAACACACCTTCAATAATTTTTACCATATTCATTATTTCTTATTTATTACTTATATTAATTGTCGTAGTAAAAATCGTTAACTTATTTAAAGGGCCCTTGCGACTTCTACAATAATGACAATACCCTTACGTAAATCTCACCCTCTTTTCAAAATTGCCAACAACGCTCTAGTAGATATACCTCTACCAAGAAATATTTCCACATTTTGAAACTTCGGATCTTTATTAGGCTTATGTTTAATCGTCCAAATTGCAACCGGATTATTTCTAGCTATACATTATACTGCCCATATTAATCTAGCTTTCTCAAGAGTCGTCCATATTTGCCGAGACGTAAACTATGGTTGACTGCTGCGTACTCTTCATGCTAATGGGGCTTCTTTTTTTTTTATTTGTCTATATATCCACATCGGCCGAGGAATTTACTTTAGTTCCTATATAAACTTCCATGCCTGAATAGTTGGTGTAGTAATTCTATTTATAATTATAGCAACAGCATTCTTAGGTTATGTCTTACCCTGGGGCCAAATATCATTCTGAGGTGCTACAGTTATTACAAATTTATTTTCAGCTATTCCATTCATTGGTACTGACTTAGTCCAATGGATCTGAGGAGGCTTTTCAGTCGATAACGCCACTTTAACTCGATTTTTCTCATTTCACTTCATTTTACCTTTAATTGCAGCTGCATTTTCTATAATTCACATTTTGTTTCTTCACCAAGCTGGAGCAAACAACCCATTAGGTATTTCTAGACAAATTGACAAAGTGCCATTTCACCCTTACTTTACATTTAAAGACATTGTAGGATTTATTGTTATATTAACAATTCTCCTATTTTTAACCCTTCTTGCCCCTTATTTTTTAGGAGACCCAGATAACTTTATTCCAGCTAACCCACTTGTTACCCCCCCTCATATTCAGCCAGAATGGTACTTCCTATTTGCCTACGCTATTCTACGATCCATCCCAAACAAGCTAGGAGGAGTTGTAGCCTTAGCTGCATCCGTTGCTATTTTAATAATCCTACCTTTTACACACACATCTAAATTTCAAAGGCTAGCGTTTTACCCTATTAACCAAATTCTGTTTTGAACTTTTGTAGTAATTATTATATTACTAACCTGAATCGGAGCTCGTCCAGTCGAAGATCCATACATTCTTACAGGCCAAATTCTTACTATCTCATACTTTTCATTTTATATTCTCAATCCACTCTTATTAATCTGATGGGATAATATACTCAAATGATTATTTAGTTTAAAAAAAACAAATGTTTTGAAAACATTAATTAAGATGATTAATTTCTTAATAATCGCACTTTATTAATATACTAATTTAATTATAAATTAAACAAAAACAAAACATCTTAAACCTAACAAAAAAAATTAAATAATTAATAGACAACGGTAAATAACTCTTTCAAGCTAAATATATTAACTTATCATACCGCAATCGAGGTAACGTCCCACGCACCCATACAAAAACAAAAGAAACCATTACAGTTTTTAAATAGAATAATACCCTAAAAGGATTCCTACCCAAAAAAAAAATTACAAATAAGGCCCTTATAAACAAAATACTAGCATATTCAGCTATAAAAATTAAAGCAAACCCCCCAGCTCTATACTCAGTATTAAACCCAGAAACCAACTCAGACTCACCTTCAGCAAAATCAAAAGGAGTACGATTAGTTTCAGCCAAACAAGACCTAAATCATACTATACCCAGAGGAAACGCAATAATAATAAACCAAAAATAATTTTGATACTTATTAAACAACTCTAAATTAAACCCACCAATCAATATAACAAAAGACAACAAAATTAAAGCTAAACTTACTTCATACGAAATAGTCTGAGCAACCGCACGCAACCTACCCAAAAGTGAATATTTACAATTTGAAGACCAACCAGCTACTATAGTCGAGTAAACTCCTATACTTAAACAACATAAAAAAAACAAAATCCTTAAATCAAAACTTATTAAACCAGTTTCATAAGGTACAACAACTCAAACTAAAAGAGAAATAAATAAACTAAACACAGGACATAAATAATAAACCAAAAAATTTGATATAGTCGGAATTACCTGTTCTTTCGTGAAAAGCTTTACTGCATCAGAAAATGGCTGTAAAATACCAATATATCCTACTTTATTTGGACCTTTACGAATTTGGATATAACCTAAAATTTTACGCTCCAATAACGTTACAAAAGCTACTCCAACCAACACACATACAATTAAAATCAAAAAATTAACAATTTCTACAATTATTAAAGTCACAAAACAATTAGATTTCTAACCATTTAACTATTTATAGAATCTACTCTATTTAACAGGATCCTAAATCCAGTGCATATTATCTGCCAAAATAGTAAACCAACTTAAAAACAATTTTAGCTATTTAATCCTTTCGTACTAAAACAGCCATTTTATTATTAAAAGATAGAAACCGACCTGGCTCACGCCGGTCTGAACTCAAATCATGTAAAAATTTAAAGGTCGAACAGACCTTCTTATACAACTTCTGCAATTGTACAGATATTTTAATTCAACATCGAGGTCGCAAACTCTTTTTTCGATAAGAACTCTCAAAAAAAATAACGCTGTTATCCCTAAAGTAACTTAATCTTCTAATCTATAACTAGGATCCTTTATAACTTTTAATCATTTATTCTTGTTTAAATAATAAGCAGTTAACAATCATTTTACCTTTATCGCCCCAATATAATACTTATAAACTACTAAATCTTTATAGTATAAAAATTTAACCAAATAGCATTTTCATATTAAGCTTTATAGGGTCTTATCGTCCCCTTAATTCATTTAAGCCTTTTCACTTAAAAGTTAAATTCACTTTATAGTTATAGAGACAGATTTTCCTTTGTCCAACCATTCATACAAGATTCCAATTAAAAAACTAACGATTATGCTACCTTTGCACGGTCAGAATACCGCGGCCCTTAAATTTTTATCAGTGGGCAGGCTAAACTCTTTATACCTACAAACAGACATGTTTTTGATAAACAGGCAAAGAAATTATTTGCCGAGTTCCTTTATACTATCACTAACCACTTTAAAACTAAATAATTATTTTAATGCTCCAAACTTCATAACAACTTCTACTAATAAAATCATTTTATCTCAACCTACACTATTTAAATTAATTTTTTAATATTCATTAAAAGTTATAATAAATATTCACACTTATATAATTTTAGTTAAAACACTTTACTAACATAGCTACTTTTAAGCCTAGTCTAACAATATTACTTATTTATAACTCTTCACTACCCTTATTTATAAGAAGCTAATCCCTCCTACATTTAAATTTTATATTTTGTCCTCTATAAAAATTAAATTAAATTTACTTTTAAAAAACCAGATATAATAAAACTCGATTGACATTTCATCTTTAATTTTACATTAAAAATTTATTTTCTACAAAAACTTTTTTATAAAATTAGCTGTATTTATTTCGAGATACCTAATACTTCCTAGCTTATATTGATCTTCTTTGATACACAAAATACAAAATTTTAACTCTACTATTTTTAATTTTATAAATATTACTTTCCTTCACAGTACTTCTAAGCTATAGTTTAAACCCCTTTTTCACTAAATATTACTTCAAAATTAATTCCCAAATTATTTTTCTTACTTATATTGTTAATTTCTTTTTCTCAATCAAACAAGCCCTAAACTTCAAAGTAAATCGATTTGCACGATAATCCTTTTCAACGTAACTGAAATACTACACTAATTTAGCTATACTTTGATAATTCTAGGTGCACTTTCCAATACACCTACTATGTTACGACTTATTTCACTTATAGATGAAAGCGACGGGCGATATGTACATGATTTAGAGCTTATATCCTGTAAGCTTATTAAACTTTCAATACAATCAAATCCTCCTTCATAATAACTTTCCATTATTAATCCGTTTAAAACAATTTATTGTAATTCATTTCAACTTGCCTATTAGCTGCACCATGATCTAATTTCCTTAGCCATTTATATTTAGTAATTTTCATCCTTTAAGAATTACCTGATAATGATGGTATACAAACTGAAAACAAAAGCAAGTAAGATTCTCCGTGGTTTATCGATTAAGAAACAAATTCCTCTGAAAAGATTAAATCACCGCCAAATTTTTTAATTTTAAAGTAAATATCTTTTACTAATTTAATTTCATTAGGTTTCTTTTTAGAATAATAGGGTATCTAATCCTAGTTTATAACTAAATTTTACTAGCTTCAATTAAGATCTATCTTCTATACAATACATAAACAGCAACTTGATTTTACCCTTTACTGTTAATAATCTCTCTTAAATCCAACCATTTAACTAATCCCTAATAACTTTTACTCAACCTTAAAGTATAACCGCGAATGCTGGCACAAATATTCATCAGATTTTTATATTATTACTAACTCATACTTTTGTATATTATTTTAATAATTTATGCTGAGACCATATAATTTTATGATTTACTTACTTATTATTTTAACTTAATATAAAACTAAATTTTCTAAACACGCCATAACTTTCATACAATTTTAATAATAACGTAAAAAATTAAGCCAAAATCAAACACTTCAACAAAAATACTTTGTTTTTTTTTTACAAACTTAACTTTTATCTATCCTTTTATAAAATTAAGAAATACCAACGAAACACATTACATAACCAGTAACTATATATATTCTACTTAGATATACAATACATATATTAACAATAAGGTATATAGAAACTTCTACTATATATCGGAAACGAACAATATACACCAAAGAAAAAATAGATAATATTTAAGTAAATATACCCTTAAAAAAAAACTGAACAGAAATCACTTAACAATATACAATATCTCCAGATCAAATATATCTGGAATTAAATGAATGTAAAAAAAATCACTAAAACCAAGAGTAATTTCATCTCATTGGATATCCTAGTTTTTCTCAAGAAACGGATATCCAACCCGTTGAAATTACTCTTGATAAAGAGGGAAGCGTGATATTATATACAAATATTTTGGTATAGAACTTCATTCAAAAGATAAACGGTCAATTTGATTTATATAAAAAGTTAATTGCATATATTATATATATATATGTCATATATTACACACTATTTCCTCATAATCCCCTTCTTTATTCTTCTTAAAACCACACTTCTCGTCTTTTTAAATTTATAATTTTTATCTTGCTTTTTTATATCTTTAATATAGTGCCTGATTTAAAAGGGTAGCTTTGATAGAGCTAATTATGTAACTTATTTACCTATATTATACGTAATGGAATCGCACCATTCCTTAAAAGATCAAAACTTTTTATGCTCTTTACATCAACGAATAACTCTTTAATAAAAGATAAGCTAACATTCAAGCTAATGGGCTCATACCCCGTAAATGAAAGTATAAATCTTTCTCTTTTTAATGACATTTCCTATTTCTTATATTATCTTTTTCTTTACCCTTCTCATAGGATCCCTCATTTCTATTTCCTCCCCATCTTGATTTGGAGCTTGGATTGGTTTGGAATTAAATATAATATCATTTATCCCTTTAATTACACTAAAAATAAACTCCTATTTTTCAGAAGCAGCTTTAAAATATTTTCTTATTCAAGCTTTAGGATCAGCTTTACTAATTTCATCTGGCTTTCTTTCAACTTCCTTTTTATTTATCAGAACCACATTTATCTTTTTAGCTATTTTATTAAAACTAGCTAGAGCTCCTTTTCATTTTTGGTTTCCCCAAGTTATAGAAGGATTAGCATGGCCACAAGCTTTTTTACTTTCAACCATTCAAAAACTCGCTCCTATGGTTTTACTCTCTTATTTAATAATCAATGATATATTGATTAAAATAACTATCTTTTCAGCCATTTTATCAGCCATCGTCGGCGCATTAGGTGGCTTAAACTTACTTTACTTGCGTAAAATCATCGCATTCTCCTCTATCAACCATTTATCGTGGATATTAATCGCAATCTCAGCTGGTGATATTTTTTGATTTTTATATTTTTCAATTTACTCCGCAATCCTCTTATCCATTACAACAACGTTTCATAAACTTCAAACCTTTACTTTATCAAACTTAATACAATCTGATCAGAATAGTATTTTCCACGCTACTTTAATCTCCCTTAACCTCTTATCTCTCAGGGGGCTTCCTCCTTTTACCGGATTTATCCCAAAATGAATCCTTATTCAAATTATAATTAACCTAAACCTATTTATCCCCCTTTTTTTTCTTCTTTTATCAGCTTTAATTACGTTATATTTTTATCTCCGGATTGTAACACCATTTATCTTACTCCTTAATCCAATTATAAACTTTAATATAAAATACCGTTCCCCTTCCTCAATTTCTCCCCTTCTACTTATTAAAACATCATTTAATTTTATCGGTATTCTTCTTCCAATCTACTTCATTTTAATTTAGGATTTTAAGTTATTGAAACTAAAAGCCTTCAAAGCTTTCAAAAAAAGTTCTAATCTTTTAAATCCTAACCTTAAACCCTAGTGATTACACATCTTTAAACTTGCAATTTAATGTTATTTTTATACTATAGAGTCTAATAAAGGAGTTTAAACTCGTTTATAGATTTACAATCTACCGCTTCCAGCTCAGCCACTTTATT